GCCAAAATATCAAGTCGGCTCATTCGTCTTTATGTTGATATTTACAGGCCTCTTGAATCTTCTTTGTCCCTATTTTTATTTATTTTATTTATTGATAGGAATTCTCTTGTTGAGACCCTATGAATCGACTGAAACCTCAGATTCATACTAGAACCACGATGATTGAATAAAGCCCCCAAGCTAAGCCCAAAGGTTCTCTGAGTAAGAACCTTTTTATTATCACTTATTCAATTAATAGATGAAATAACTAAAAATTCGGAGAAACTTTTGTCCGTTGGTCAAAATAAACAAATTTTGAAGGAAGAAACCCCTTCGATTTATAATTTTATAATTATAAATCTTTGAAATTTTTTTTTGAGCCCAGTCGCGAGGTCTGAATAGTAGGTATGAATCATAGTTCAAGCATTTCTTGTTTCTTGTCTATTCCATATATTCCGTGCTCCAGATACAAAAATAAATATCCGACGAGGCAGAACCCATCTCTCTCAAGATGACAGACCTATTCTCTGTACTATCAATAGGATCAATTATAACAAGTCACACACTCATATTCCGGAAATACAGAAACAAAGGAATTCCACGGTCGAACTACCAGAACGGCCTAGAAATCCGAACCCTAAGTGATTCGTTTTGGATTGAAAGGCCAGGACTTACTGATTTTTATGGACCTAATTCATTGAAATTCCATCCAGCAAAACGGAAGAATTATAAATCTCCAAAATAATAGCTAGGAATACCGCAAATAGAGCCATTGCGACTCCCATCAAAGGGGTAGTTCCCCACCCAGGAGCTACTTTCCCATATTCAGAATTCAATGGTTTCAATAAACTCCCTGCACCAGTTCGTCTTGGACGAGATCTAGAACTACCCTCAACGGTTTGTGTAGCCATAAATCCTATTGCATTGGCTGATATTGGTTGACTTTGTATACCATTCCGTTGTAAATAAACGATCTTATCATAGATCCATTGCGGTCTTGAAATTTTATAATAATAATAATGGAAACAGCAACCCTGGTCGCCATCTTTATATCTGGTTTACTTGTAAGTTTTACTGGGTACGCCTTATATACCGCTTTTGGGCAACCCTCTCAACAACTAAGAGATCCATTCGAGGAACACGGGGACTAGTTAAAGTAATGAGCCTCCAAAAAAGGGAGGCTCATTACTTTACTTAAATTTAGATAATGTAAGATAATCAAAAATCATTTCGCCTTTTTAGTCGGAACCTTGGGTGGTTCTCGGAAAAATATAGCGAAAAAAATTATTCCTAGAGTCGAGACTAAGAGGAATGTATAAACCAAAGCTTCCATAAATTTGATCGTGGTTTACAATTATAACTTCCACACCTGTTCATTTGGGATCATCTCCCAGATTAAGAAAAGACAAGAGTCAAAGAAAGAGCGGTGATTCAAATCAAGATTTCTCTGGGACTCTATGTCAAAGTTAAATAAAAAAAATCCAATGGAGGCGAAAGATACAAGAGCAATGCTGTATCAGACTACCTGTCTCCTTGTAGTTGGATCTCCAAGTTTTTGGAAAGCTCCAAATTCCACTTGAGCATCCAAATCTGGGTCAATACCAGCAAAAACATCTCTGAACAGGGTTCTAGCACCATGCCAAATGTGTCCGAAAAAGAAGAGCAAAGCAAACGAAGCATGTCCAAAAGTGAACCAACCCCTCGGACTGCTACGAAAAACACCATCGGACTTCAAAGTAGCACGATCTAATTCAAAAATTTCACCCAATTGAGCACGTCTAGCATATTTTTTCACAGTAGCAGGATCACTATAACTGACTCCATCGAGTTCGCCACCATAGAATTCAACAGTTACTCCTACTTGTTCGACACTATACTTTGATTCTGCCCTTCTAAAAGGAACATCGGCTCTTACAATTCCATCTCCGTCTACCAAAACTACTGGAAATGTTTCAAAAAAAGTCGGCATACGACGTACAAAAAGCTCACGCCCTTCTTTATCTCTAAAGACGGGATGTCCTAACCATCCAACAGCTATTCCATCCCCGTTGTCCATTGAGCCCGCTCGAAACAATCCCCCTTTTGCTGGATTATTGCCAATGTAATCATAAAAAGCTAATTTTTCGGGAATTTTAGACCAAGCTTCTGATAAACTCTGATTTTCGGCTAATCCGGCACTAATCCTTCGATATATTTCTTGCTGGAAGTATCCTTGATCCCATTGATAACGAGTCGGACCAAATAATTCGATCGGGGTAGTTGCTGAGCCATACCACATAGTTCCAGCAACAACAAAAGCTGCAAAAAAGACAGCAGCAATACTACTGGAAAGGACAGTTTCAATATTACCCATACGTAATCCTTTGTATAGACGTTGGGGCGGGCGGACACTAAGATGGAATAGGCCGGCTAATATGCCCAACGTACCTGCTGCAATATGATGAGAGGCTATTCCTCCCGGAACAAAAGGATCAAAACCTTCTACCCCCCACGCAGGATTTACAGATTGTACTTTTCCAGTTAATCCATAAGGATCAGACACCCATATTCCAGGACCGTACAAACCTGTTACATGAAATGCACCAAACCCAAAGCAAGCTAACCCTGAGAGAAATAAATGAATTCCAAAGATCTTGGGCAAATCCAAAGAGGGTTTGCCTGTACGTTCATCAGAGAATATTTCTAGATCCCAATATACCCAATGCCAGATAGCGGCCAAGAAGCACAAACCAGAAAACAAAATATGTGCCCCGGCCACACCTTCGTAACTCCAAATACCCGGATTCGTTATAGCCCCTCCTGTAATACTCCAGCCGCCCCACGAATTGGTTATTCCTAAACGAGTCATGAAGGGTATAACGAACATACCTTGTCTCCACATTGGATCAAGGACAGGGTCAGAGGGATCAAAAACTGCTAATTCATATAGAGCCATCGAACCGGCCCAACCAGAAACGAGAGCTGTATGCATTATATGTACAGCAAGCAACCGACCGGGATCATTCAATACGACGGTATGAACACGATACCAAGGCAAACCCATGGAAATACCCCTTTATCAAAGAAAAAAAGACACTATGTAACTTTATCGCATTGGAAAAGACTATGCTATGGACCTCTCCCTTTCGGTGGATTATTTCGGAGCGGGGGTTAATATTTATTAAATTCCATTTCGTTGGTAATAATGGAACAATTCTGTTCGTAGGAACAAAGATAAGCAGATCTATTCTATACCCAATAAGTACCAATATGCAATGGGGGGTTGGTCCCGTTTTCTATGAGCGAATGCATCGATACTTGTTCATCATTCGAACAGCCTGACCCATTCGTAATAATTTTCCTTTATTCATTTCGTCTTACTCTATGAACTTTCCAATCTAGGGGTAAAATATGACATTACGTTTCCACATCAAAGTAAAATATAGTACTTAAATCCCCTTTCTTTCAGTTGATGCCTATTGGTGTTCCAAAAGTACCTTTTCGGAGTCCTGGAGAGGAAGATGCAGTTTGGATTGACGTATAGTGCGACTTGTCAGACATATTGGGCCATATGGGATTTTCCCGTTCTCTCTCCCGATCGAGATACCCTCCGTTTCGCCCAAAAAAGATTGCTTGAACCATCAATAATTTGGAGCGTGAAGTGCAATTCGATCCATTTTTGGGGGGGATCAAGATCAATATTAATATTTTCCATTATAAAAATTTATGGTTGGCTTGGCTGGACCAATAAAATGAAGTATCCAGGCTCCGTTCAGAAAATACCCAACTGCTAATATATGTATGATTACCAGTTGTATCATAAGTAATTACTTTATAGCATATGGGCGATCTCAAACTGCCAATCAATGAAATAATATGATGACTACATTGAATATTTGTCGTAAGAAAGGCATGAAATGAATTGAAAAAAAAATGTCGTACCAAAAAAAGTGGTATTGGGATCATTTGTCCTATATGTGCAAATTGAAATAGGGAGGATCTTTACCCGGAGTAGAACATAAACCTAAAATAATTGAGGAGGCCTATTCAGGAACAAGAAAATTACATCGTAATTTGGATTTCGATGAAACAATACATCAATGAGAGTTTAATTCGATAAGTTTAGTGGATTCTTTTTTACGGAGAGGCTAGCAAAAAAGAATCTTTCTTAAAAAAATAGAAAGAAAAAGCCCCTTCGTTAGGAAGTAGAAAAGCCCTACTATAAAAAAGAAGGTGGGCTGGAATCAACACATTGATTCTTTTTTCGCAATTTTTTGAACCATATGCATCCAAAGGTGCGTGTACGGTTCCTAAGGGATAAAATTTTGTCCTAATCAACCGACTTTATCGAGAAAGATTAATTTTTTTAGGCCAAGCGGTTAATAGCGAGATTTCAAACCAAATTATTGGTCTCATGGTATACCTCAGTATAGAGGATGAGACCAAGGATCTTTATTTGTTTATAAACTCTCCCGGCGGGTGGATAACCCCCGGAGTATCCATTTATGATACTATGCAATTTGTGCCACCAGATGTACATACAATATGCATGGGATTAGCCGCTTCAATGGGATCTTTAATCCTGGTCGGAGGAGAAATTACCAAACGTATAGCATTCCCTCACGCTTGGCGCCAATGAGTTTTTTATTTGAGAGAAAAAAGAAGACTATGCCTTCGCAATATAAATATGAATAATATATAATAATATTAAGTAATAATAGCATGGCACTTCGAGTTCGATATGAACAAACCTTTATTGTTTTTTCATAACATGAGATTATGTATCGGGCGAGTAATATGAGAAAAAGGTTTTCCGATTTGATCTTATCTATCCGGGGTTCATTTCAGCGTCACAAACTTTTTTGTTTTCACACCAGAAGTCTCTTTCCGATATTATGAAAGAGTACTAAAACGAAAAAAAAACTTTGGGATTGCTGAATCACATCACATACTGGATAAATTCGAAATATAAAAAGCAACGGAACCATCATAGTATTTTTTAACTCTACCGAAAAGAAGGGTGGTAAATGGATCACTTAACGAGATTTGGTTCTGATTCCATTCTAGAGCCGTATGCAATGCACAAAAAATGCCCGTACGGTTGTTCAATTATATATTCTTTTTTCTTCGTATTATTCTTTACCTCTTTCCGTCGTCCGATCGTACGAGATTGAGGAACCATTCATTATGTTATATCATCAGGGTAATGATCCACCAACCTGCTAGTTCTTATTATGAGGCACAAACAGGAGAATTTGTCCTAGAAGCGGAAGAACTGCTGAGACTCCGCGAAATCCTCACAAGGGTTTATGTACAAAGAACGGGTAACCCTTTATGGGTTGTATCCGAAGACATGGAAAGAGATGTTTTTATGTCAGCAACAGAAGCCCAAGCCCATGGAATTGTTGATCTTGTAGCGGTCGAAAATACCGGTGATTTCACGTAAATCCACGATTCTATTTTGATTTGAACCATAATTCGAATGAACCTAAATTTTATCTTCTTGCCGGGGCAAAATAAGGTAAAATGAAATAAATTCATAATCATCCGGTTAGGATTGATCTAAACCAGCCCATTTTATATGTGATTCAGATTCAGAATGCCAACTATTAAACAACTTATTAGAAACACAAGACAGCCAATAAAAAATGTAACAAAGTCCCCCGCTCTTCGGGGATGTCCTCAGCGTCGAGGAACGTGTACTAGGGTGTATGTGCGACTCGTTCAAATCATGAACTGGAAAAAAGAAAGGGAAAATTTTTTCCAGTATCAATGACCAGTACCAATGAATAGGATGGAAGAATTCCATTCAATATATAAAAAAAACCACTGTGTATGAAATTTATGGTTTCTATTGGTGCAAATCCAATCACCTCAATTGGAGATGAGAAGCAATTCCCCAGTGGTAGCAAATGGTTATCCATTAAGCGGGGGAAATAGTATTTAAGAAGCAAAAGAAACACGCTCCGCTCTTGCAAGAACGGACTAACAGGGTCAGCTACCTAGCCAACCTTTATAATTAAATACCGTTACTGTATGGGTAGATCTCATTGTGAAAAGACCTATTGCTGGATAATTCATGGGTAGAGTCAAAGAATGTGAACTGTACAAGTTACTAATAACATTGATTAAATGAGGGAAGAGGCTCCGGTGTATAGAAAGGACCTCACCGTTTAAGAAGCAACCATAGAAACGAAGGAACCCACTTTTTTTATCCATTTACCCTTACTACTTTATATTTATAATATACTCAACTTAATTTACAATTTATTATTATTATTTTGTTTAGTATCAATATAATTTATTTTTTCGAGGTTAAATGTCTGGAAAATCGTGGTTGGGAAGGTCATAGTAGCAAAAGCCATTGGAATTTTTTTTATACATTGGAAGAATCCGTTTTGTTATTAATAGACCAGGAAAGGGGAAAAGAATGACTGAAAGAAAAAAATAAATTAGTTATTCATTAAAGTTTAACTTGATTCAATGACCAGAATTAGACGAGGGTATGTAGCTCGGAGACGTAGAACAAAAATTCGTTTATTTGCATCAACCTTTCGGGGGACTCATTCAAGACTTACTCGAACTACTATTCAACAGAAAATAAGGGCTTTGGTTTCTGCTCATCGGGATAGGGGCAGGCAAAAGAGAAGTTTTCGTCGTTTGTGGATTACTCGTATAAATGCAGCAATTCGCGATAGGGGGGTATCCTATAGTTATAGTTTATCCATAAATGATCTATACAAGAGGCGGTTGCTTCTTAATCGTAAAATACTTGCACAAATAGCCATATCAAATACGAATTGTCTTTACATGATTTCCAATAAGATCATTAAATAAGGAGATTGGAAGGAATACACTGTAATGATTTAAACGGGGGCCCCGGAGAATGAGCTCCGGGAAGGTAGAGTAAAAATTACTATTTAATATAATTATAATAAAGATAAAATAGTAAAAATAAATGAGCACGTTTCAAAAAAAAAAAAGGGGGGGGGTATCTTTTTTACTTTAATTTTTTCTTATGACGTGACAATCAAATCTGGATTCTCTAATTTTTTGAACAAAAAATAAATCTGAGTTGGGGTTCGGAATGGAATTTTTATTCAATTGTAATTGAGGATATAGGTCTATCTATTTATTTCTAGTTCGAGGACCCGTAGTTCTAGGAGTTGACTCAGTTCTCTCAAATTGTTTATCATTATTAAGAAAAGGTAACAAAGATAAAATACGAGCTTGTTTTATAGCACTAGTAATTAATCGTTGTTGTTTCAAAGTCAATCTATTCACTCGTCTAGATAATATTTTTCCTTGTTCACTAATAAATCGACTAATTAAACTCATGTTTCTATAATCAATTCGATCCCCCGACCCAATTGGGGGCAAACGCCTACGAAAAGATCGCTTGGATTTAAGAAAAAGTCGCTTGGATTTATCCATGGTTTATTCCTTATCTTTAAAATCCTATTTATTAATTCTAATTTCATTGGGGATCCGACCGAAATAGGAATAGTATAGTATTGTTTTATTTTTATAGTTTATTTATATAATATATATATATAAATTATGTAATTTTAATTTATTACTGTTCCTTGGAGTGGAGAGGTTACACACGCGTTCCGCTTTATCTATTTCTTTATCTCCCCATGAAGCGTATGCTTGTAACAACAGGGACAAAATTTTCTCAATTCCAATCGATTAGGCGTATTGTGTCGATTCTTTTGAGTAATATATTTGGAAATGCCCCGCGATTCCTTATTAATACCGTTTCGGACACAACTGTTACATTCCAAAATAACTCTTACTCTGACATCTTTGCCTTTGGCCATAAACCTCCTTTCTTTTGCTTTTGGATTCACTCAACTCTTTTATTTTCAACCCGAAAGGAAGAAAAAAAGAAGTTGCTGATTAGAAATCCAATTCTGAAATATTTCATTGCAATCAATAGAGAATAGAGAAAAAATAAGTAATACAATTATTTCTAACTATAAATTAGTTCTAATCTAATACCAGTATAGTATTTCATTTAAGTATCTTGTATGCTTTTGTTGTCCTCGACCCTTAATTTCCATTTCTGTTCTCTGTCTATTAATTCAGCCTGAACCCGAATTTCGTTGCGGGCGAATCTTCTTTGATTCTTTCTCTTTCCTTCTTTTTTTATCCTAAAAAAAAATGACAGCAAAGAACAAAACAAAGAAAGGGGGAGCACAGATAATTTATTGTATCTCTAATCTTTTTCATCCGTAACTAGAATGAAAAAAAAGGGAATGTCAACGCATCTGGGAATAAACGATTGATCTCTATCAATAGACCTGCTAAAGACCCGAACCATAGAGTGCTTAACACAGGTGCCACGGAGAGATATGTTTTTATGTCTCGCATTGAAAATCCTCCTTTTTTATTGTAATACATATATGATCAGATACATATGTAGTTAAGGATCACTTTTATTTGTACGCGGCATCCCTAACTAAAATGGATATATATAACGACCCGGTGGATGATATTTCCCTTTCTTTACAACAGAAAAAGACGCCACCTTACTTTTTGGGCATTACTGATATAATTTTATTTATATTATATGTTATATGTGTTGTATGAGAATATGTTATATGATACGAAAAAGAATAAATGCCAAGCAAGATAAATTGTATATCAATGGAGGAAATTACGATGTGGAAAACAAGACGGGAATTCTCTACAATGACACTGTAGTCCAATTGAAAGGGATGTAGCGCAGCTTGGTAGCGCGTTTGTTTTGGGTACAAAATGTCACGGGTTCAAATCCTGTCATCCCTATCTATTACTTCTACTATGTGCAGTAATGAAGGATCAATTGAGATCAATGAAAATTGAACATACATAATCTTTTATGATACTATATGCATATGCATGCAAGGTGGGGGTTACAAAAAAATCCCTTTATTTTTTATTTACGGTATTTTATATTGTGATAAGAAAGCGCTCTTAGTTCAGTTCGGTAGAACGCGGGTCTCCAAAACCCGATGTCGTAGGTTCAAATCCTACAGAGCGTGATTCTGTTCTTCTTAGGTCGAATTACAATGAAATAACTTTACTAACTTGAGCAGACGCCTGAATTTGACCTCCTGCGGATTAAAGAAAGGAGGAGGTCAATCAAAAAACGAAATATTATTTAAAAACAGATGTTATTTAATCAAAGGTCCAACTGATCGCCCCGTCTGTATTGCAAATATGCAGTTACAAATAATCCAGCCAAAGTAATAGGAATTAAACCTAACACGATTCCAAATAGTAAAACTTCAATCATTTCAATTTGTTTGAAAGGGTAAAAGGGGGGAGGTAATATCTATCCCTAAATATTAATCCAAATCGCCCATGAATCTCAATAACCAAGAATTTCTAATTTACGTAGTAAGGAACTATGGACTACCTGGAATCTTAAAAAAAGATTTCAATTTATGAATTGTTCATTCAATAAATTTCAAATAAGTCGTATCTTGCTCAGACCAATAAATAAAGCTGAGGTTATAGTTGAAGCCGCCAGTAGAAAACCGAAATAACTAGTTATAGTAGGCATGAAGGAACTAAACGGGATACTTTTTATTTATACATATGCTCATCAAACACTTACCTAAGTTTCTATTTTTGAGAAATACAAGATAAGAAAAAGACCAATTGACAAAATAAGCCCCAATCCAATCGAAAGCTGTTGATTTATCATTCATTATTCATTTCATTATAGACGGCACAAACAAAGCTATAGTGACAGAAGTAAAAATATATTGGTTCATCATCTTTGACATCTACCAATCCCACGATTCCGACTCAACGGATTTATTGAGCAACTCTTGAATAAAGTAATAGTAAAAAAAGTAAAGAGTTAAAGTAAAATAAAAGGTGTTATGTTATAAGGCCCCTCGTTCCAAACAAAATATAAAATGGAGTCGATACAATTGAAAAAGAAAAGATCCAAATAAAAAAGAAATATAAAATCTAAATCATTTTAGAAATTTTATGAATTATGGGAATACAACCCGTCAGACTCACACCTTATTTGATCCTTTGT